AATGTTCCTGGAAATTCTTGCTCCCATGGGACCATTTGTATCTATATGCGTCAGGATCCCGATTCATGGATCTCTCGGTTCGAGAAATAAGAGGAGCAAACCATTTCTTCTGACTCTTTTTCAAATTCGATAAATGTTGGTGGATCGTATATTTCATTATAGTTATATGATTCAGAGTATCATTTCCTATTTGATCCCTTTGAATTCCATATTCGAAGTTGCGATCGGATCTATTCATTAAAAAGAATCGATTCGATACATTTCTTATGTACCCATAGGTGCTATATTGGATTTGAATCAGATTTCGGATCAATCTATATTGATTGACTGCCTCCATTATGTTGTTGCTAGCAAATACCGCTGTTTTTAGCTTTGGATCTTCCAAATCATTCCCGCAGTAGATCCGGACCGATTTTTTTCTGATCCTTCGATAAAAAGATTCATTCTCTTCATAAAAAAGAGGAGGTAGAACCAATAAAGATTTCTTTTTCGATTCATCTCTGGAGTTGAATACCTCATTCAAGAATTTTTTTTGATCCAACCCGTAGGAATCAATAGAAAAGACAAATCCCCTATGATACACCAGATCCGGCTCGGTTATTGATAGAGTGAATAGATCTGCCATTTCTTGAAATCTCTCTTCTGATTCAAAATCGTGGTGTAACGTGTATCCCCCCCTGTTCCGGTCATGGAATAGATGAAATAAATCAAAAAATGGATTTTTGTTCAAGAATGAAATCTTATTGGAACTGTCCATATCCGGTTCATCCTTCGGAACCATATCACATCCCGGATCTGATGAAATAGGATGAATTGAGACGGTATTTTGTAAATACGTAATTATCTTGAATATATCAACCATTTCTTTCTTTTCCGATCGCCTGGAAGGGACAAAAGAAACATCTTGTTTTTTCTTCAAAAATTTCTGATCTCTAGTGGACTTCTCAGTAGGATTCGAACCCAGATGAAGTTCTGGCCATCTGTCAGAGAAAAAAGAACGAATTGATCTTGTAGGATTCCCAAGAAATTCTTCGATTTCTTCCGGAAGCAGATGATTATTCATCTGCTTCTCACGTTCCGCGAATAGCCGGGACATTGAGGAAGATCCAAAACATTTCGGGAATCGATCTGATTCTATCTCTGTTCGTTCCGTTTGAAGAAAGGAAGGATCCCAATCCCAAAGAATCGATCTTTCTTTTAGTTGCGGAATCCCTGTTTGATCGATCAATGTGTGATATTCTGAATCCTCATTTCTAATGAAATCGAAATGATCTCTGGATTGATCAGAAGATCCCTTCAATTGGCTAGAATCCGTTACTTGAACGAAAATAGATCTTGTGAAATCATATTGAATATTTGACAATACATTCCGTACCTTGCTAAAAAACCGATCCTTGTTTACCAACCACACATTGTCTAACCAAATCAAATTCTCTCTCGATACGTTCCTCAAAAAATCCGATTCGTGCCGATTCTTCCCCCAACTAACGAAGAGATCTTGGCGGAATTGCCACATATGAAATTGAGCACCATTTTGCAAAGAAATACCCCACTTGTTTCTCGAGAAGAGATGGGAAACATGCTCAATATCATTTGATTGAATGGTTGCCTCAGCTCCTTCTTGTTTGAAGAAACCCTCCCCTTCAATTGGTCTTTTTTCACGAAAAGCAGACATGAGATAACAAATCAAGTCTTTCCCTAAGATTTCAAATAGCTGTCCCGAATTCAAGTTGATTATGTTTCGCTTCTTCCTCGGAGAAAGACGATCAAACAATTCCCAATCATGGTCCTTGCGGATCCGATCATCCGTATAGGATAAAAAAAGAAACTCCAGATATTTGCTATCTTTCTCTTTGAATGAGATCTCAATTCCAGCTACGGTTTCATTAGATATCTTACAACTAGAATCCCTATTTTTTCCGATCCGGTTCCTCCACCACCGCGAACCCCGGTTAGATTCAGGCATGATACATTTTTTATTTATTGGGAGAACCCAAGTACTCTCTTGCGGATCCATGAAACAACTCTCAGAAATCTTTTTCCCTTTTGGAAGATACAGGAGCGAAACAATCAACCTATTGATATTGGAAGACCCAAAAGATTCTTCCAATGTCTCATTTCTGGGTCCAATGGAATTCATAGGTATAGGAAGAAGCCCCATCAAATAGAGATTTTTTCTTTCGACCATCTTTCGATTGTTAATACGAGATATAAGGACCGCTACTACAAGCAGTACTACACCTTTGATCGTGAAATATCGATTGCTTGTTGAACCCTGTGAAAAACGTGAAAGTAGGATACTCCAAATTCGGGGGTCAAAGAGTTTCATAAAACGTTCTTGGTGGAAAAAAATGTGAGTGAAAGGTCCCACTGAATCGAATTTGATCCATGAATCTAAGAAATAGTGAGAATTCTTGATCTTTCTCAATAGCTCTCTCAATTCGAAGATCCAGGATTTGAATTGATGCCCTTTCATTGATTCCTCCTAAAGATTTTTATT